ATGAATTGCTTTCTAGATGATCCTTCTAGAAGAAGGTGATTCTAACAATCTTTCTAGTTACTTCGTTCTCTATTTCTATTTGAGAGGATCCTAAGGAAAAGGATTTTGTTTCCACCGAGCTAAAACAATATGGCGATGTCTCTAGTAAACCAAAGACATCGTTGAATAGCTATTTTGCTTCAATTTCTTTCTTTAGACACCAAAAAAAAATGGAAGATTTAGTTACGATTGGAAATTGACTTTTTATCTTCAGCCATGGATCCTTTACTCATACTTATTCAATTGGAAGTCTTGATCCAATTCAAAAATTATGTTTCGCAATTTCATAATCCAACTTTTCAATTTATAAGTGACTCATGGATACAAATCACGAGAATGTGTATTTTTTTCTCGACTTTATCATTGAGAGGTAAAGGATTAAATCCTTTTAAGAAATAAAGTTTTTGATCGGAATATGAATAAAACCGAAAGACCCTTTAACTATTAAAGGGCTAATAGAACGAATCACACTTTTACCACTAAACTATACCCGCTACAATATGATTATTGTATACAAATGGAGCTTTTGTCGAACAAGATAATTGAGCATGATCAAGATAGGATCATCAAAGAATCATCAAACTTGGAGTGTTGAACTTTTTCGTGGGTAGATAAAAATTTAATGAGATTCGGAAAAGAGGCTTCATTTAATTGAAATTAAATAACTAATAATTGAAATTAAATAACTAAAGTTTTCTTTTTTGCTGAAAGAAGATAGATACGGATCGAAAAAAACACTACAATCATAACAGAAAAATGCATTGTCCAGAATCTATAGTTTCTTTTTTAGTTCGGAAAATGAAATAAAATATAACAAGAAAAAAATGGAAACAGTTTTTATTCTTTTTGTTGTTGCTTGAATATAAAATATTCAATTGAATATAATAATATAATAAAAAAAATGTTTGTGTTTTCAAATCAGATATCAGATAAATCATTATTTATCTATAATTCGTTAGAACAAAAAAAAAGGCCCGGCTAGGTACTGACCAGGCCAGGCCATCAGAATAACAAGGGCCTTTCGAACAAAATCAACACAAGGAGGTCTTCCTTATTTTTCTTTAGTTCGATTAGTGGCGGGCTCGAGCCCCTCTTTTAGTTTAGAATAGAGAAAAAAGAGAGAGAAAGACTCCTTACATTATGTGTAATGTAGTAATTATCTTTTGCAATTGGGAGAGATGGCTGAGTGGACTAAAGCGTCGGATTGCTAATCCGTTGTACGAGTTATTTGTACCGAGGGTTCGAATCCCTCTCTTTCCGTTTCCGTTAATGACTTGCTTTATTTTATTTTTCAATTTTGAAAATCTTAGTTAAGCGTGTGGAATAGATAAAATCCTAAGAAAATTGGAAAATTTCCCAAGGAAAACCCTTTGGATTTTATTCTTCACGTCCAGGATTACGCCCCGGATCATTAGATAGGAATCCAAAGATAAAGAGAGAAACAAAAAATATCACTACGGTATAAACGAAGAGTTTCAGAGTAAGCATTACACAATCTCCAAGATGATTTTTTGGAAAAAAAAAGAGAATAGATCTTCCATTTTTCTACCACATATCCTATTTTGACACCACGAAATCAGGTTTTTTTTCATGAATTGTCACAAATTCATTTGTTTTTCATTATCAAAAACTTCTTTCATATCCAAATTCGATATTGTGGGAGACCCTAATGGGGTTAGGGTCTTTCACTGGAAAGGGGGTCAAAAATGAGGAAATGGGGGTAAGCCGGATTTATGGCGACTATCCAAGAATTTCAGTGTGCTAATCTAGGATTCATACTCTAAAACTTATCTGATTTTCTCAATTGTTAGAATTTTTCTCGAAGAAATCATGCATTTTCTAAGATATTATTATTAAGGATCTCATCGAAAACTTACAGCAGCTTGCCAAACAAAAGCTAAGAGAAAAAAAAGCACAGGTATGACTGGCATAACATCTACGATTGGATTCAAAAAAGCATACGCTTCAGGCAATTTGCCGAAGAAAAAACTACTCGAATAAAGGGCAGAATTAATACAGATCAAACTAACGATATTAAGCATAACAGACATTTTGTTCTTGGAGATAATTGCATTTTGATTGAGTTTTTGATATAAGGAACAAGGAAGAAAGTAAGTAAGGTAGACAAAAAATCCTTCTTTTTCTTTGAACCCACCCAATCAAAAATCCTCCAATTCTCAAAGGAGAATAGAAGAAATCATACTTTCATACAATATCTTAATTGAATTCTATGTAATGATCAATAAATTAAGTTGAATTCTATATCTATATGTATCAAAATTCTAGTACCAATCTATTCTATAGATATATAGATATTTGGACTGGAGTTGACAAACAACCAATACCAATATTATTGTTTCTTAGTGTAGATTAGAAATTGAAATGGGGCGTGGCCAAGTGGTAAGGCAACGGGTTTTGGTCCCGCCATTCGGAGGTTCGAATCCTTCCGTCCCAGTACATATCCATTTTTTTATGCTCCATTATGACTATAGAAAGAAGTAGGTCAGTGGATAGGAGTAAATCCGTATTCATTTTAATATCTGTGTCTGTTCGAATCTCATTAACAAATGATCAAGTTACATATCATATAGAAATATGTTATGGAGCCGATATATTTTCTTTGAATCTCATTTTATTTAGGTATTTCGTGTTTGGTTCTAACTAAAAATTGGAAATCTACAGAACAATTGAGGCAGGGATGATTTCCCCTATCACCCTTTTATTCACTTTATGATAAGAGTCGATTATTGTGAAATATTATTTAATCCCATGTTAAACAAAATCTATAAATATATATCATCTAAAATATATAAAATGAGGAAATATTTCGCTTATATGGTATGTATCGTTCTATTTCAATGACAATAATTTTTCGGTTTTTGTGAAAAAGATTTTTGATACCTTAAATTAGTTAAATTCTATATTATAGAATATCTATAACAGTGACAACTCTTCAGTCTATCTGATAGATACGAAAAACCCTCCTTATTTTTTTGATTTTCGTAATCAGACGAAAAGAATAAAGATTCAAATCTTAACTTAGATCATTTTTTTATCCATCTCATGAAAAAAAATTGGATTTCGTTTTTCTTTTCTTTTATCTATTTAAAAGTGATGAGTCAATTCAAAAAGAAAGACTTATCTTCCTATGAAGATCAAACGTCATGCTTATTGTCCAATTTTCTTCAAATTAAATAATGATGTCTAAATAGGAAACTTTTTCCATTTCAATTAGAACTATTTTTATTAAATATTTTTAATGATTGCTTGTAAGTGGAATCTTTATTTGGTACTCAAAAAGTAGGAAATCGTTTAATCTATCCTGTTGAGTCACTTGAAGATGCAGATTAAAAAAGTTATTCGTTTATATATTTCGATTTCTTGCTATTATCTATATATTATTTATGTATGTGAAAGATGCTGTCTTGCTAAGACTTTTTCAGAAAAATCGTTTCATATCATATTATCATATATAGAAGAAAAAGCCTAGATTACGATGTCTATGTACAACTAAACCAATGACTATTCATGATTCCATAATTGAATCAATTCCATACCGGTTCCAAATTAGAGGAATATTATGTTAAAACTTCGTTTGAAACGATGTGGTAGAAAGCAACGTGCGACTTGAAGGACACGATCCGTTGTGGATTTTTCCATCCACCATTTTCGATTTATCTAAGGATGAGAGTGCTCTTGGCTCGACATTGTTTGTTCTGTTACACTCGATTTTTTGTTGGGTTGTAAATAGTCCACGATGAAGCTCGAGTAGAAAGGATTAATTCATTTCTCGGGGGCAAGGATCTAGGGTTAATGCCAATTAATCGGAACAACTTCGTAAACGTATCTTCCATATATAGAAATCGAAAGGATCCAATTCGAGCAAGTTTCCAATTCAAAAGCAAGACTTGTTAGAATTTAGTAAACTTTTTCGATTCAAAGTGTATCACACGTGAATCAACTGTCCGTAGGATTCTTTGATAGAAAGAAATCAAAAAAGGGGTATGTTGCTGCCACTTTGAAAGGATTAAGAAGCACCGAAGTAATGTCTAAACCCAATGATTTAAAATAAGGATAAAGGATCTAAGAACAAGGAAAGACCTTTTTAATTGTCTCGATAGTCTCACTAATTGGATCAGACTAAAGAATCCAAATAGAATTTGAAACGAGACAAAAGACAAACAAAACAAAAGGGGTTAAAGACCACTCAATAAATGAAAGTGACTAAAGATTTTTCCTTTGAGCTATTTGAGAGTTATCCAACTTGAGTTATGAGTACGAATGGTTTCTTTTTCATTTTCAGGAAGGAAAAAAGATTGAAATCAGAGTCTAATTGATTTTCTAGGCCCATTTGTCATTTAATTTATTAGAATTGCATACATAGACAAAACTTCGAAGCAAATCATTTTTCTCGAGCCGTACGAGGAGAAAACTTCCTATACGGTTCTAGGGGGGGTGTTGGTCATCTACATCTATCCCAATGAGCCGTCTATCGAATCGTTGCAATTGATGTTCGATCCCGAAGAGAAGGAAAAGATCTTAGAAAAGTGGGGTTTTATGATCCAATGAAGAATCAAACTTATTTAAACGTTCCTCTTATTCTATATTTCCTTGAAAAAGGTGCTCAACCCACAGGAACTGTTCAGAATCTTTTAAAGAAAGCGGAAGTTTTTAAGTAACTTCCGTCTAATCAAACGAAATTCAATTAAAGAAAGACTAAGGGGGGGTAGCAACTTGTATATAACTTTGTATAATTTTGCTCGACTTGTTTTTTGATTTCCCCCCCTACTGTTGTAATTGTTTCCGTTGAATCCGATATCTAGAACGACAAAACCTTAGTTTATTGATTTTCTAAATAGCAAATTCGGACATTTCCTCCAATTGTGTGGTTTTCATTGGAACTCGACTAACCAACAAGGAATCCACTTTGCTTATTCCACTTAGATTTATGAAATACATTA